ACCTTTAATTAATATTAATTCACATCTCTTTTTTTAACTGACCTCCTCCTTTCTTTAATTTCATTTGTGGGGGGGTCAAAGGTCAAATTCAGATTGCTGTATTTCAGTTCAGTGGAATTTTCGATCTAACAAGACAAGAACAGAATCACGCTCTGTAGGATTTGAACCTACGACATTGGGTTTTGGAGACCCACGTTCTACCGAACTGAACTAAGAGCGCTTTCTTACCACAACGGAAAAGACTGTAAAGAAGGGGATTCTTTTTTTTATATAGTATAGAACCCCCCAAAAAATTTCAACCCAAATAAATACTTCTTGCATATGTATACTATCATAAAATTGAAAATTATGTATTATGTATGTCCAAATTGAATCGCTCTAAAATGTATCTCTGGTTACTGCTCCGAGGAGCAATAATAGGTAGGGATGACAGGATTTGAACCCGTGACATTTTGTACCCAAAACAAACGCGCTACCAAGCTGCGCTACATCCCTTTCAACTGGTCTACAGTATCATTGTAGAAAATCCCCGTCTTGTTTTCCACATCCTTATTTTATTTCCATTTCCTTCCTTTCTATGCAAAATGTATCTTGCCATTTCTTCCTCTTGGTCTCATATCATATAACATATAATAATAAATTAATATTTTTCTCGGGAATTCTCAGGCGCAAAGGGACCCGTTTTTTTGCTTTAAGAAAAAGAAAATCTTCTCTACCGAATCATTGCACATGTCAAGTTGAATTTTTGATTCCACACACAAATACAGGTGGTCTTTAACTACATATACATCTCTTACCATAATGTATTACAATGGAATATAAAAAAAAGAAGGAGGATTCTCAATGCGAGATTTTAAAACATATCTTTCCGTGGCACCGGTACTAAGTACTCTCTGGTTCGGGTCTTTAGCAGGTTTATTGATAGAAATCAATCGTTTCTTCCCAGATGCGTTGACATTTCCTTTTTTTTCATTCTAGTTATTGATATGGAAAGGGGTGAAGAAGATTAGAGATAGAGTCAAATATTTGTGACTAATCTCTCTTTCCCGTCTTTTTTTTTTTCGAATTAGATAGATTGAATACGGGGGTAAAGAGAAAGAAAAAAGTGGATTCAACCTCAGTTAAATTCGGGTTAAGGCTCAAATTAAATTAAGAATCAAATTAATAATAGAGTTAAAAGAAAACAAAAGGGAAATGTGACTAGAATAAGAGTATCATGCAATACAAGATACTTAAATGTGTACTGCGATTAGAAATCGCTTTCGAAATTGTTGTATTACTTATTATTTACTATATTAATTGCAACAAAATTTCATAATTTGATTTTGAGTTGTTAGCCACTTCTATTTTTTCGTCCCTTTTCCTTTCTTCTTATTTGCGTCGGATCGGAAAATAGAAACGTTGGGTGAATCAAAAACCCAAAGGAGGTTCATGGCAAAGGGTAAAGACGTTCGAGTAAGGGTTATTTTGGAATGTACCGGTTGTGTTCGAAACGGTGTTAATAAGGAATCAACGGGTATTTCCAGATATATTACTCAAAAGAATCGACACAATACACCTAGTCGATTGGAATTGAGAAAATTCTGTCCGTATTGTTTCAAACATACAATTCATGGGGAGATAAAGAAATAGATATAGATCGAACCTAGTGCTTGGGTGTCACCCTTTCAAGGAACATGAAAAAAATTTAGATATATATTTCTATTATTTCATATATTGAAATAAAAACAACTAAATAAATATAGACAAACCCAATCCTATGAATTTCTTCTATAAATTTTTTTTGATTTGATCGAAATAGTATTTTAGGGATAAGGAATAAACAAATTATGGATAAATCCAAGCGACTCTTTCTTAAATCCAAGCGATCTTTTCGTAGGCGTTTGCCCCCGATCCAATCGGGGGATCGAATTGATTATAGAAACATGAGTTTAATTAGTCGATTTATTAGTGAACAAGGAAAAATATTATCTAGACGGGTGAATAGATTAACCTTAAAAGAACAACGATTAATTACTATTGCTATAAAACAAGCTCGTATTTTATCTTCGTTACCTTTTCTTAATAATGAGAAACAATTTGAAAGAAGGGAGTCAACCACCAGAACTCCTGGTTTTAGGAACAGAAAAAAATAGGCTTACTTTTCAATTGAATCAAAATTCTAATCCGAACTCAAAAACAGATGGACGTTTTGTTCAAAAAATCCGAGAATCATTCGTGTCGTAAGAAAAAAAAGAATCGGGTAAGAGGAATAAATTTTTTTATCGGGCGTGTTCGCTCATTTTGACGACTTTATCATATTATCAGATTTTATCATACTAATTTCTACTCTACCTTCCCGGAGTTCATTCTCCAGAGAATTCCATTTCAAAAAGTTTTGCGGATTCCTTCCAATCCCCTTATTTTATGATCTCGTTGGAAATCATATAAAGACAATTCCTATTTGATATAGCTATTTGTGCAAGGATTTTACGATTAAGAAGCAACCGCCCCTTATACAGATTGTGTATTAATCTACTATAAATATAGGATGCCCCCGCCCCGCGAATTACTGCATTTATTCGAGTGATCCACAAACGACGAAAATCCCTTTTTTTCCTATCTCTATCACGATGCGCCGAAACCAAAGCTCTTATTTTCTGTTGAATAATTGTTCGAGTAAGTCTTGAATGAGCCCCGCGAAAACTGGATGCAAATAAACGCATTTTTGTTCTACGTCTCCGAGCTATATATCCTCGTCTAATTCTGGTCATTGAGTAAATGAAACTTTAATGAATAACTAATCGATTTCCTTTCTTTCAGTTATTCTTTTCCCCCTTCCTAGTCTATTAATAACAAAACGGATTCTTCCAATTTATAAAATAAAAATTCCAATGGCTTTTGCTACTATAACCTTCCCTACCACGCTTTTTTCCTTTTTTCTAGGCATTGGAAAAATAAAAATAGAAATAGCTAAAGAAATTGTGGGTTCCATCGTCTCTATGGTTACTTCTTAAACGGTGAGGTCTTCTCTATACACCGGAGCCCTTTCCTTCATTTTATTGGTAACTTGTACAGTTACCACTCTTGGGCTCTACCCATGAATTTTCCAGTAATGGGTCTTTCATAATGAGATATACCTTATACAGTAACGGTATTTAATTATGAAGATTGGTTGGGTAGCTGACCTTGTGAGTCCGTTCTTCTAAACATAATATTTCTACTTTTTTAAATAGGATTTCCCCCGCTTAATGGGTAACTATTTGTTACCAATGGGGAATTCTTTCTCATCTTAAATTGAAAATTCAGGTGATTTAATTTGCACCAATTGAAACCATAAATTTCATACACAACAGAAAGATATGATAGATCCATCTTTTTTAGATAGTGAATGGAGTTCTTCCATTCTATCCGATTCACCGGTACTGATCATTGATACTGGAAAAATTGTTTTTTTCTTTTGTTTTGTCTCAGTCCATGATTTAAACGAGTCGCACATACACCCTCGTACATGTTCCTCGACGCTGAGGGCATCCCCCAAGAGCGGGGGATTTCGTGACGTTTCTGATTGGCTGTCTTGGGTTTCTAATAAGTTGTTTAATAGTTGGCATGCTGAATTATACATTATGGGCTGGTTTAGATTGATCCTAACCGGATGATTATGGATTTATTCGATTTCAATATATTAATAGAATATTAAACCCTTAATTAAGTAATTAAGAAGTAAGAAGATAAAATCTTAAATCGTATATTTGCACGAAGCTATTTTTTATCCAACCGCTACAAAATCAACAATTCCATGAGCTTGGGCTTCTGTTGCTGACATAAAAGTATCCCTTTCCATGTCTTCGGATACAGCCCATAAGGGCTTGCCTGTTCTTTGTACATAAACCCTTGTAAGGATTTCGCGCAGTTTCAGTAGTTCTTCCGCTTCCAGGATAAGTTCGGACGTTTGTGCCTCATAAAAACCGGCAGCAGGTTGATGGATCATTACCCTGATCATATAATATAACACAATCAAAGGTTCCTGTATCTCGCACGAGGAGGCAAGGCGAAGAGATAAAGAATAAAATAAGAAAAAGATAGAATTGAACAACCGTACGGGCATTTTTTTCACATTGCATACGGCTCCACAATGGAATTTTTTTACCTTTCATCGAAGAAAGAGAAAATGTGGGATCTATTATACCCAGATCGGTAAATGATCCAATTACCATCCTTCTTTTTTTTTCGGAGGAGTTCAAAAATACTATGATGGCCCCGTTGCTTTAATATATTTCGTCTGTGATTCAGCAATCCCAAAGTTTCTTTTTTTTTTTTTCGTACTCTTTCATAACATAAATGTTGTTAATAACCTGCCGGTGTGAAAAAAGTTTGTGACGCTGAAATCGACCTACGATAGGTAAGATAAAATCGGAAATACCCTTCCTTTATCTCATACTACTCTTTCGATACATAATCTAATATTTTGAAAAACAATAAAAAATTTGCATATCGAATTCGAAGTGCCATGCTAATATTACTTAATATTAATAATTCATATGGCGAAGGCATAGTCTTCTTTTTTCTCTTAAATAAAAAACCCATTGGCGCCAAGCGTGAGGGAATGCTAGACGTTTGGTAATTGCTCCTCCGACCAGGATAAAAGACCCCATTGAGGCGGCTAATCCCATGCATATTGTCTGTATATCTGGTCGCACAAATTGCATAGTATCATAAATGGCTATTCCAGGTATTACCCATCCGCCGGGAGAGTTTATAAGCAAATACAGATCCTTGGTCTCACTCTCCGAACTGAGATATACAAAAAGACCAATAAGTTGATTCGAAACATTGCTATCAATCGCTTGGCCTAAAAAAATTAATCTTTCTCGATAAAGTCGGTTGATTCGGATAAAATTGTATCCCTTAGGAGCCGTACGGGCACCTTTTGATGCATACGGTTCAACAAAACTAAAACTTGCGAAAAAAAATCAATGTGTAGCTTCCAGCCCTCTTTCTTTTTTTATAGCGGACTCCTTTTAATGAAGGAAGGGGCTTCTCTTTCATTTTTGAAGAACGATGCGTTTGGCCGGTTTTCCTATAATATTAGAATATAAAAAACAGTTTTATCGCACTAACTTTTCATTGATGTATTTTTTCATCGAGATCCAATCCAAAAATCACGATGCCATTTTCTTGTTCCTGAATGGGCTTCTTCCATTTTTTTAGGTTTATGCTCTACTCCGAGTAAGGATCCGCCCGATTTTGATTTGCACATATAGGACAAATGACCCCAATACCACGTCTCTTTTATGTCTTCCGCCAAATATTCGACGTATCCATTATATTTATTATTCGATTGATTAACTGTTTGGGATCAGTGCTATTTAATAATTTCTTTCTAAATAGAGTTGTTTATGATATCTATAAGTCCTAATAATAGATATATTACCAATTGGGTTTTTCTAAACGGAGCCTGGATACTTAATTTTATTGGTCCAGCCAAGTCGACCATAAATTATTTGAATTGCTAATATTAATCTGGATACCTCTTCACAAAACGGATCTAATTGCATTTCATTGCACTTGATGATTCAATCGCTTTTTTTGGGGGCGAAAGAGAGGATATCTCGATCGGGGGAGAGAATGGGGAAATCCCATATGACCCAATATATCTGACAGGGCGCACTATATGTCAATCCAAGTTGGATTTCGCTCTCCGGGAGTTCGAAAAGGAACTTTTGGAACACCAATAGGCATAAACTGAAAGAAAAAAGAATTAAGTACTCTATTTCACTTTGATGTGGAAACGTAATAATGGTTTTATTATTTTAATAATATTAGCTTTATCGTCATATTTTCTACATAGATAGAATAAGTTCATAAAATAAAGGAAAACAGAGAAAGTTTTTACGAATAGGTACTTTGAATGATGACTAAATATGGATGCATGCGCTCTTCGAAAAGGGAATAAACCCCCATTGCGTATTGGTACTTATCGAGTATAGAATAGATCTGCTTCTCTTTTTTCCTATGAACCAAATTGTTCCATTTTTACTAAAAGAATAGAACAAATAGTAACCCTTTTTCCGAGATAATCCACTGAAAAAAAAAAGGGGGTCCATAGCATAGTTTTTTCAATGCAATAAAGTTACATAGTGTCTATTTTTTGTTGATAAAGGGGTATTACCATGGGTTTGCCTTGGTATCGTGTTCATACTGTCGTATTGAATGATCCCGGTCGTTTGCTTTCTGTTCATATAATGCATACAGCTCTGGTTGCTGGTTGGGCCGGTTCAATGGCTCTATATGAATTAGCAGTTTTTGATCCCTCCGACCCTGTTCTCGATCCAATGTGGAGACAAGGTATGTTCGTTATACCCTTCATGACTCGTTTAGGAATAACAAATTCATGGGGCGGTTGGAGTATTACAGGAGGGACGATAACGAATCCAGGGGTTTGGAGTTACGAAGGTGTAGCCGGGGCGCATATTGTGTTCTCTGGCTTGTGCTTCTTGGCAGCTATCTGGCATTGGGTGTATTGGGATCTAGAAATATTTGGTGATGAACGCACAGGAAAACCTTCTTTGGATTTGCCTAAGATCTTTGGAATTCATTTATTTCTCTCAGGAGTGGCTTGCTTTGGCTTTGGCGCATTTCATGTAACAGGATTGTATGGTCCTGGAATATGGGTGTCCGACCCATATGGACTAACTGGAAAGGTACAATCTGTAAATCCCGCGTGGGGTGTGGAAGGTTTTGATCCCTTTGTTCCAGGAGGAATAGCCTCTCATCATATTGCAGCGGGGACATTGGGCATATTAGCAGGCTTATTCCATCTTAGTGTCCGCCCGCCCCAACGTCTATATAAAGGATTACGTATGGGCAATATTGAAACCGTTCTTTCCAGCAGTATCGCTGCTGTCTTTTTTGCAGCTTTTGTTGTTGCTGGAACTATGTGGTATGGTTCAGCAACTACTCCTATCGAATTATTTGGTCCCACCCGTTATCAATGGGATCAGGGATACTTTCAGCAAGAAATATATCGAAGAGTTAGCGCTGGACTAGCCGAAAATCAAAGTTTATCAGAGGCTTGGTCTAAAATTCCTGAAAAATTAACTTTTTATGATTACATCGGAAATAATCCAGCGAAAGGGGGATTATTCAGAGCGGGTTCAATGGATAACGGAGATGGAATAGCTGTCGGGTGGTTAGGACATCCTATCTTTAGAGATAAAGAAGGGCGTGAACTTTTTGTACGTCGCATGCCTACTTTTTTTGAAACATTTCCAGTTGTTTTGGTAGACGGAGATGGAATTGTTAGAGCCGATGTTCCCTTTAGAAGGGCAGAATCGAAGTATAGTGTCGAACAAGTAGGCGTAACCGTTGAGTTCTATGGTGGCGAACTGAACGGAGTGAGTTATAGTGATCCTGCGACTGTGAAAAAATATGCTAGACGTGCCCAATTGGGTGAAATTTTTGAATTAGATCGTGCTACTTTGAAATCCGATGGTGTTTTTCGTAGCAGTCCAAGAGGTTGGTTTACTTTTGGACATGCTTCCTTTGCTCTGCTCTTCTTCTTCGGGCACATTTGGCATGGTGCTAGAACCTTATTCAGAGATGTTTTTGCTGGTATTGACCCAGATTTGGATGCTCAAGTGGAATTTGGAGCATTCCAAAAACTTGGAGATCCAACTACAAGAAGACAAGTAGTCTGATGCAGCATTGCTCTGTTATTTTTCGCTTCTCACTTCTATTTTCTCTTTGTGATTTTACATAGGATACTGAAAAAGTCTGGATTTAAATCTCCGCCCTTTCGCCTTTTCTTTGATTTTTTTTTCTTTAATCGGGGAGATGATCCCCAATAAACAGGTATGGAAGCTATAATTGTAAACCGCGATCAAATTTATGGAAGCATTGGTTTATACATTCCTCTTAGTCTCGACTCTAGGGATCATTTTTTTCGCTATCTTTTTTCGCGAACCACCTAAAGTTCCAACTAAAAAATGAAATGATTTTTCATTATCTGAATTGAAGTAATGAGCCTCCCAATATTGGGAGGCTCGTTACTTCAACTAGTCCCCGTGCTCTTCGAACGGGTCTCTTAGTTGTTGAGAGGGTTGCCCAAAAGCAGTATATAAGGCGTACCCAGTAAAACTTACAAGTAATCCAGATATAGAGATGGCGACTAGGGTTGCTGTTTCCATTATTATATAATTTCAAGACCACAATGGATCTATGATAAGATTGTTTATTTACAACGGAATGCTATACAAAGTCAACAGATCTCAATGAATACAAAATAGGATTTATGGCTGCACAAACTGTTGAGGGTAGTTCTAGATCTGGCCCAAGACGGACGTCTGTAGGGGCTTTATTGAAACCATTGAATTCGGAATATGGTAAAGTAGCTCCTGGATGGGGAACTACTCCTTTGATGGGTGTCGCAATGGCTCTATTTGCGGTATTCCTATCTATTATTTTGGAGATTTATAATTCTTCCGTTTTACTGGACGGAATTTCACTGAATTAGATTTATAAGAACCCTAGCTTTTAAATAAAAATACAAAAAACGATGCATTTAGGCCTCGGCTTTTTATTTTATCTTATTCTTTTTTGGTAGTTCGACCGCGAAATTTTTGTGTTTCTGTATTTCCGGAATATGAGTGTGTGACTTGTTATAATTGATCCTATTGAGAGTACAGAGAGTGGGTCTGTCGTCTTGATAGAGATGGTTTTACCCCGTCGGATATTCATTCTAGTATCTGGAGCACGGAATATATGAAATATATCACGAAGTATTTGAACTATGATTCATACTTAATATTCAGACCTCGTGGCCGGATTCCTCAAATTTTTCCAAAGAAAAAAAGTTTTCAATTGAAAGAGTTTTCTTCTTTCAAATTCCCGTTTCTGCTTTGATTTTGCTCAAAGAACAAACTTTTCTTTCTAGTTTTAGTCATTCTATCGATTCTACTCGTTGAATAAATGATGATCCAACGGTTCTTACTCAGGGAATCCTTGACTTAGCTTGAAGGTTTTATTGAATCATCGTGGTTCTAGTATGAATTTAAGGTTTCAATTGATTCCTAGGGTCTTAACAAGAAAATTCCTATCAATAATAAAGAAAACAAAAGTAAAGCTACATTACATACAAATTAAAATAACAGATGAAATAAAAAAATAGGGAAATAGAAGATTCAAGAGGCCTGGAACGATCAACAGAAAGACAAGTGAGCCTACTTGATTTTTTGACATTCTAATTATAACAAAAAAAAAAAAGAGCTTTCTTACTTTTACCCTTTCATATTTTTAGCGAAAATTGAATCAAAAGATTAAGAAGTTTCCAATTTTCTATTCCATACCTATTTTAACCTGTTTTTGGTTTTTTTGTTTGAGCTGTACGAGATGAAATTCTCATATACGGTTCTCAGAGGGGGAGTCCCCTTGGTTTACCTATCTCAATAAAGTCTACGATTGGTTCGAAGAGCGTCTCGAGATTCAGGCGATTGCAGATGATATAACTAGTAAATACGTTCCTCCTCATGTCAACATATTTTATTGTCTAGGAGGAATTACGCTTACTTGTTTTTTAGTACAAGTCGCTACAGGGTTTGCTATGACTTTTTACTACCGTCCGACCGTTACGGAGGCTTTTGCTTCTGTTCAATACATAATGACGGAAGCTAACTTTGGTTGGTTAATCCGATCAGTTCATCGATGGTCAGCAAGTATGATGGTCCTAATGATAATCCTGCACGTATTTCGTGTGTATCTCACTGGTGGTTTTAAAAAACCTCGCGAATTGACTTGGGTTACAGGTGTGGTTCTGGCTGTATTGACCGCATCCTTTGGTGTAACAGGTTATTCTTTACCCTGGGACCAAATTGGGTATTGGGCAGTAAAAATAGTAACAGGCGTACCGGAAGCGATTCCGGTAATAGGATCGCCTTTGGTAGAGTTATTACGTGGAAGTGCTAGTGTGGGACAGTCCACTTTGACGCGTTTTTATAGTTTACACACCTTTGTATTACCTCTT